GACGATAACTCTGAAAAGAAAGATTTCCTATCTTTTCTTTCAACTCAGGAGAAATACGGTCGGGCGGCGCTAATTCGAATCCCTCGGGCAAAATAAGAACAGCACCCACATTTAACCCTCCCTTTTTCCCATTACCAAGAACTTGTTTCAGTTGCATATCATAAGGAATTCGAAGAACTGCTTCAAATACAGTATCGGGAAGCACAGTTTGGGGAACTTCAATATCCACGGGCTTATTAGCTAAATGGCAATTGGCACATACAATTCGTCCGGTTGCTTCTCGTGGGTTTTCATAACCCTGCTGCGCAAAAATGGGATATGCATTTGAAATAGATGTCCGAGTTATTACGTATATCATGATCGATACAGAAATCGATCGAATCATCTGTTCCTTTACCCAAGAAAAAGTATTTCTATTTTCCATATCCAATCGCAGATCCCAGAATTTCTACAATAAATTAGATAGGTAGCTAAGCTAATCTAGTTCCCTATACACGAGTCTGTTGTCATTCTACTGCAACAGTTGTACTGGAATGATGAATACCTTGAGCAGGTAGAAATAGAAAGAATTTTGCTAAAATGGAAAAGGGCTTTCTTTCTAAAGGAAGAAAGATGCTAATTTGATTAATATCAGGAAATCGAATGAGTTTATGCTTCACTAATTGAATGATAAATGACTACAAGCGAAGGAGATAGACGGTTTAAAGAAAAAAAGATCCAAAATTTAAAACATGTATCTAGAATCACTGGAAAACTACAAACAAAAATAGTGAAAATTAGCTCATTAGGAGCCCATCCAAGATCGTTGTAGACCCAACGAATTAGTAGTTCCCAACCGCGGGTGGAGTGAAATCCAACAAAAAAATCAGTAACTAAAAGAATCAAAAAAGCTTTTATTGAGTCATTTAAGTTATAGAAGAATTCCTGAACCCAAGAATTCAAAATGACAAGTTCCTCTTTACCCAGAAAAAAAGAACCACTTAGAATAGCCAAACAGATTATATTTGTCGAGAAATGCAAAATGATATGGAGATGATCCTCATTATCTATTTTGACCAATTGTATTATTTCCTTGTGTATTCCTATAGGAGGTTTTTGTACATGTGTCTTCGGTTTCTCTTTTATCATTTCGTCCAAGAGAAAAAGTTCTTCTAATTCTATGAATCTTTCTAGAACCTTTTTCTCTTGAATATCAGTTAAGAGAGTTTCAGATTGCCTGGTATTCCACCAATTCTTAATCCAAAGTTCCAGACATTTGTTAAAAGAGAAAGAGACTCCCCAGGGCAAAAGTACGATAAATACAAGATATAGGAAAGAAGGCAATGCTTTCTTTTTTTTCATTTTTGATCTGTAAATTGAGTTGTTAATGAATCTGCTTCATTCGCTGACTCTATTTCATTCGCTGACTCTATATGATATTTCTTTTTATTTGAAGCAAAAATTCTATAACAAGGTTTGAGACCTTGTATCTATTCCTCTTTTTTGTATACTAGTGGAATTTCATTGCATTGGGTTCTTTCTTAGATCTAGATGGAGTGGAATAGAGAAATAGAATAAAAAAAAAAGCCCTTTCAGATGAAAATGGAAGAATATTATGCCATATATCTCACTTGGACAAAACAAATTAGAAGCAATTTTCTCTTATCCTCGTTTGTTCCTTTCTTTAGATAAATACTCAAAAATCTCCTTACAATAACGAATCCAATTCATTCAATTCATTTCAAAAATTCAAAAAAATGAAATCGGTATTCAAAATACTTCAATTGGTACGCGCAAGAAATAGGCCAATTCGGCAGCTTTTTGTTCAATTTCTCGTGGAGTAAAAAACTTCTCATCAGTACGAGTCAAGGGAATGACCCCCTGGCCCCGGATTTCCATATAAAGGATACGACGAGGATAAAGACCCTCTTTAACCTGAATTCTAATTGATTGGATATCCCGCATAAGGAATCGAAGGAAGACGCGACGTTTTATTCCAGGGAATCCCCAACGAAAAATGCACACTATTCCCTCTTTTCTATCGAATCGGTCATAACCACTGCCTACATTCCACAAAATAGTGCACCACAAGTAGGAGCTAATGAATAGGCCCGCGATTCCGTAGAAAGACATCACGACCCCCTGTGGAAAAAAAAGAATTTGTTGAGATGGAAGTACAGATATCATATTCTTACCAAGATAACTGGAAGCCCCAACCGATAAAAATCCTAGTGAACCTAGAAAAAGAATACAGGCCCAGAAAAAATTACCTCTTTTTCGAGAACCTTTTAGAAGTTCTATCCATATGTGTTCTGATCGCCAATTCATATTAGATATACTAAATCCAGCAGCGGTCGATTGAAATTGAGAGAATAAGCTAAATGATTTTGACTTTACTTTTTTTGATTCTGAAATCGCCTTCAGTAACTAGTACTCCTGTGAAATAATTGGTTAGATACATTGACTTTCTATTCAAAAAATATCTGTTGATCTACTTAAAATAAAACTTGCTATACCCGGCTCCGCATATGCATGCATTTATGCTCGTAGCCTATATCCGCATCCATAGCCGTTTTTCATTTGTGTGTAGAAAGAGCCACATACCCTACCATATTATATTACTTACACTAAAAAATATCTGTATTATGATCCTGCGTGGAAATACATTGAGAAAATTCGGCCCCATCGGTTCTAGACAATCTTATTTTTCTGCACATAAAGAAATAAAGAAGCCATTGCAATTGCCGGAAATACTAAGCCTACTAAAGGCACGAAAATAGAAGGTAAGTTAAAATCCGTCATAGAATAGGTGTCTCAATTCAAATTTACTATTTCTATCTATTCGAAAAATATCTTAGGATTCTTATAATATAATTAAGTATATCTATTATAAGGAATATTGACTATTGTATTTTTTAGTTTGCAAAATAAAGATTTTTTATAGAATACTATAGAATACTTTAGTATTCTATAAAAAAAAATGAATGGAATGGATAATAAGAAAATTGCAAAAAAGGAGATTCAAAAAAGATTTGATTTTTCTTTTCCCGTCCTCATGGCCTTTCTATCCTTCTAATCGAACTTGAAATTGGATTCAAAAGAAAGCGATTGTGAAAATGAAATACCTCTTTCAGAATACCCTTTAAAAAAGGTCTCAGTACGACTTTTAGTCGAATGCGCCCATTTCGAATCCTAAATCAGTTTCGTCTACCTACTTCCACATGCAATACTTCTTCAACCACTCTCGGACCCCCACAAACGCAAGATGCGCGTCAGGTTTTGAAATAAGGATATCCCCCAACCCCAGTATACCGAAACTCGCTCTTATCCTATCCCACCGGTTGTAAGGATTCATACATAGGGCTTTTTAGTTGATTGATAGTGCCGTAAAGTTGAAGCTTTTTTAGACTTTTTTATTAAGCTGTAATTTCCTTCCTGCATACGTGCTCCTCTATCCTCTAGAAGCTCATACAATAATGCGCGGTAAAGGCGGAAAAATAGCATACTCAATCAAAATCAAAGGGCAAATTCTCTTACCTACTACAGATCTCATACTACCCCCTTAGACTTTTTAAGGCGATATACCACCCAAAGGGTATGAAAATGCCGGGTGGAGTTAGCTTTTCGACGAAAACCCGTCCCGTGCAGCGAAGTCCTGTTAGTAAGACCCCGCGCAAGACACAAGAATGGATTATAGAAGAATATTATTCCGAATACTCCTCCGGACGCGTATAGTAGCATTGCGATTCCTAATCTTTTTTCATTGATTCTTTCCCAATAAATAAAGACTTTTTCTGTAAATACTGCGTATTTGATTCCATTATCATATGATAATACTATATTTGTATTTATTTATTGTATTATACCTTTATATATTCTATTTATATATTCTAAATATATAGAATAGAGGAATCTCGATTTGTCAAGTCTCATGATCGTATCAAGATCTATTTTTATTCGGCTCAATCTTTTTTTTAAGATTGAGCCGAGTTTAATTGCAATCAATTAGAAGAATAAAGAAGAATTACTGCATTTCGTAACTGCTTTTTTCTCTTTCTATTTCGCTTCTTTTTTATTTAGACCTTCTTTATATCTAGTTTTATCTACTTATCTATAGTATCTACCGGCTCGAACTCAAATTTGATCGCCTTCCATATTTCACAAGCTGCGGCTAGTTCAGGACTCCATTTGCAAGCTGCTCGGATAATTTCATTACCTTCACGAGCAAGATCGCGCCCTTCGTTACGAGCTTGTACACAAGCTTCTAAAGCCACCCGATTAGCTACTGCACCAGGTGCATTTCCCCAAGGATGTCCTAAAGTTCCTCCACCAAATTGTAATACGGAATCATCTCCAAAGATTTCGGTCAGAGCTGGCATATGCCAAACATGAATACCCCCTGAAGCCACCGGTATAACACCTGGCATAGATACCCAGTCCTGAGTGAAAAAGATACCGCGAGCACGATCTTTTTCAATAAAATCATCGCGCAATAAATCAACAAAACCTAAAGTCATTTCGCGTTCCCCTTCTAACTTACCTACTACTGTACCGGCGTGGACATGATCTCCCCCAGACATACGCAATGCTTTAGCTAATACACGAAAATGCATACCATGATTTTTCTGTCTATCAATAACTGCATGCATTGCCCGGTGAATGTGAAGAAGTAGGCCATTGTCGCGGCAATAATGAGCCAAAGTAGTATTTGCGGTGAATCCCCCAGTTAAGTAGTCATGCATTACAATAGGAACCCCTAATTCCCTCGCAAATATAGCTCTCTTCATCATTTCTTCGCATGTACCTGCAGTCGCATTCAAGTAATGCCCCTTGATTTCACCGGTTTCGGCCTGTGATTTATAAATTGCTTCGGCACAAAAGACAAAACGGTCCCTCCAGCGCATAAATGGTTGTGAGTTTACGTTTTCATCATCTTTGGTAAAATCAAGTCCACCGCGTAGACACTCATAACACGCTCTACCGTAATTTTTTGCGGATAATCCCAATTTTGGTTTAATAGTACATCCCAAAAAAGGACGGCCGTACTTGTTCAACTTATCCCTTTCAACTTGGATACCATGAGGCGGACCTTGGAAAGTTTTTGAATAAGTAGGGGGAATTCGCAGATCCTCCAGACGTAGAGCGCGTAGGGCTTTGAAACCAAATACGTTACCCACAATGGAAGTAAACATGTTAGTAACAGAACCCTCTTCAAATAGGTCTAATGGATAAGCTACATAAGCGATAAATTGATTTTCCTCCCCAACAACGGGCTCGATGTGATAGCATCGCCCTTTGTAACGATCAAGACTGGTAAGTCCATCAGTCCAAACAGTTGTCCATGTACCAGTAGAAGATTCGGCAGCTACTGCAGCCCCTGCTTCTTCGGGCGGAACCCCGGGCTGAGGAGTTACTCGGAATGCTGCCAAGATATCAGTATCCTTGGTTTCATACTCCGGGGTGTAATAAGTCAATTTATAATCCTTAACACCAGCTTTAAATCCAACACTTGCTTTAGTTTCTGTTTGTGGTGACATAAGTCCCTCCCTACAACTCATGAATTAAGAATTCTCACAACGACAGGGTCTACTCGATATGGATTAGGCGTAAATGAAACCTTTGCAAAAATCTTTTAAAACAAAAAGGGTATTCAATTAATATCAACTCATTAAAGAAAATGGAGGGCATGCTTAAGTTAATGAATATGTTTCATTCATATATAATGCGTACACCCTGTGTATGTTCTATCCTATAGGAATTCTACTATAGGAATTCGATAGGAATTGAGTTGTTGTTATGGTAAGTTAACATGGTTCGTTATTAAACCATGGATTTGATTCACCAAATCCATCATTATTGTATACTCTTTGATAGATATAGCGCAACCCAAATCAATCCCTAATCCTTATTTTACAAGTTCTTAATAGGCCCCTTTCTTATTTTGAATGTAAATACCTAAATACTAAGAAAATTCTCTGTTGACAGCAATCTATGCTTCACAGTAGTATATATTTTGTATATCGAAGTCCTAGATAGGAAAGTAGAGTAGGGACAGATCCTCCACAAAAGGCGAAATGTATATGAAAAAAAAGATTGATTGAACTTTCCAACGGACTCATTCCATGAGTAAACGATTGAATGGGATTCGCTTGGGCAACGAAATCAAGTCCTCGTCCCCCTTTCTCTCTTATTGAATTAACTAATTCATTTCCTTTTGACTTTTGGATTTTTGGCTATTTTTTTGGATTTGATTTGGCATTATTCAACAAGAAAAAATTCGACAAATTCCTTTTTTTTTTGAAAATTATGTGATAATTATGAGAACCAATCCTACTACTTCTCGTCCCGGGGTTTCCACAATTGAAGAAAAAAGCATAGGGCGTATCGATCAAATTATTGGACCCGTGCTGGATATCACTTTTCCCCCGGGCAAGTTACCTTATATTTATAACGCTTTGGTAGTCAAGAGTAGAGACACTGCCGGTAAGCAAATTAATGTGACTTGTGAGGTACAACAATTATTAGGAAATAATCGAGTTAGAGCTGTAGCTATGAGTGCTACAGACGGGTTGATGAGAGGATTGGAAGTGATTGACACGGGAGCTCCTCTCAGTGTTCCAGTCGGTGGAGCTACTCTCGGACGAATTTTCAACGTTCTTGGGGAACCTATTGACAATTTGGGTCCTGTAGATATTAATGCAACATTCCCTATTCATAGATCTGCGCCTGCCTTTATCGAGCTAGATACGAAATTATCCATCTTTGAAACAGGTATTAAGGTGGTCGATCTTTTAGCTCCTTATCGACGTGGAGGAAAAATAGGACTATTTGGGGGGGCTGGAGTAGGTAAAACAGTACTCATCATGGAATTAATCAACAACATTGCTAAAGCTCATGGAGGCGTATCCGTATTTGGCGGAGTAGGGGAACGGACTCGTGAAGGAAATGATCTTTATATGGAAATGAAGGAATCCGGAGTAATTAATGAAAAAAATTTGGAGGAATCAAAGGTAGCTCTAGTCTATGGTCAAATGAATGAACCGCCGGGAGCTCGTATGAGAGTTGGTTTAACTGCCCTAACTATGGCAGAATATTTCCGAGATGTTAATAAGCAAGACGTGCTTCTATTCATCGATAATATCTTTCGTTTTGTTCAAGCAGGATCGGAGGTATCCGCCTTATTAGGGAGAATGCCCTCCGCAGTGGGTTATCAACCTACTCTTAGTACAGAAATGGGTTCTTTGCAAGAAAGAATTGCTTCTACAAAAAAGGGATCCATAACTTCGATCCAAGCAGTTTATGTACCTGCGGACGATTTGACCGACCCTGCTCCTGCCACAACATTTGCACATTTGGATGCTACTACCGTACTTTCCAGAGGATTAGCTTCCAAGGGTATTTATCCAGCAGTAGATCCTTTAGATTCAACCTCAACTATGTTACAGCCTCGGATCGTTGGCAACGAACATTATGAAACTGCGCAAAGAGTTAAGGAAACTTTACAACGTTACAAAGAACTTCAGGACATTATCGCAATTCTTGGGTTGGATGAATTATCAGAGGAGGATCGTTTAACTGTAGCAAGAGCACGAAAAATTGAACGTTTCTTATCACAACCGTTCTTTGTGGCAGAAGTTTTTACCGGTTCTGCAGGAAAGTATGTTGGTCTTGCAGAAACAATTAGGGGATTTCAACTAATCCTTTCCGGAGAATTAGACGGCCTACCCGAACAAGCTTTTTATTTGGTGGGTAACATCGATGAAGCTAGCACGAAAGCTATAAACTTAGAAGAGGAGAACAAATTGAAGAAATGAAATTAAATCTTTATGTACTAACTCCTAAGCGAATTATTTGGGATTGTGAAGTGAAAGAAATCATTTTATCTACTAATAGTGGCCAAATTGGCGTATTACCAAACCACGCCCCCATTAACACAGCTGTAGATATGGGTCCTTTGAGAATACGCCTCCTCAACGACCAATGGTTAACGGCGGTTCTGTGGAGCGGTTTTGCGAGAATAGTTAATAATGAGATCATCATTTTAGGAAATGATGCGGAACTGGGTAGTGACATTGATCCGGAAGAAGCTCAACAGGCACTTGAAATAGCCGAAGCTAACTTGAGTAGAGCTGAGGGTACGAAAGAGTTGGTTGAAGCGAAGCTAGCTCTCAGACGAGCTAGGATACGAGTCGAGGCTATCAATTGGATTCCCCCATCCAATTGAATACAATCCAATGGTTTAGTTGATACAAAGAAAAAGGGAAGAGGGGTAGAAAAAGTTATTAGATAGCGAAGCGAAGTAAGTCCAATGCTATCTAGTAATTTTTCTACCTACCTACCTACTATTGGATTTGAACCAATGACTCCCGCCGTATGAAAGCAATACTCTAACCACTGAGTTAAGTAGGCAATTTATCACCACAAAGGAAGACCCATTACTTCGATCGATTATAGATCGAATCCTTTTTATAAGCAATACTGCTCCGTTATTGGTATGTTATATGTTATTGGTATGTTATATAGTAAACAGATCAAAGGGATATCCTCTGGCATTAGAGAATATTCATCTTGACAAGAAATTATCTATATGTTAAGATATCTCTGACAAGGGCTATAGCTCAGTTCGGTAGAGCAACTCGCTTACACGTGCGCCAATGCTTTTCAAGGGAGCTTATTATGCAATGAACATAATTGATCTTATTGCAAAATCAATGTCTTACTTCATAGATTCGAGAGAATAGGAGAACAGTAGCCTGACAAACAGTCGGTTCAGTCCGATTCAGGTGCCAATTCAGGTGCCTAATCAAATAGAACCCTTATTGATTTGCTAGTTGATAAGGTAAATATCCAGCCCACTAAATGCTAGGCGTAATGAGGATAAGGGCCTCCAAAAAACTTCTTTTCGTTCTATGAACTTTAAGGTGTATGAAGTCTCATAGTCAACTCTTGCAGCGGAACGATAGAGACTCCATTTCACTTAGGTTGATTTAATTTAGGCCGGAGGCAGACCTAAGTCAAGGTAATCCTCCTTTGAAACACTTTGGTATTGCTCCTAGATAGATCATAATACAAATAATCAATCAGAGCACAGGGAGCCATCTCATTATCTTTCCGTAAAGAAAAACTATGGTGGACTAACTGATCTTTACATCAGTTGATGAAAGAGCCCAATGCAAAAAAATGCATGTTGGGTCTTTGAAACAGTTCGAATCATTTCGATAATAATCCGTTTGATCTGTTTTACCGAGAAGGTCTACGGTTCGAATCCGTATAGCCCTAATATGTCCTTTTTTTAGATTTTAGGATAGAGATCCTATGTTTCCTTTAGTATAGTTTTCATTTCCTCATTAGTACTTGTTTATAGACTGGACGGTCGCTTGCGCCATAGAATAGAGATAAAAGCATTACCACAGGCTCATTCATCGAAAATCTTAGAGACAGGAAAAGAAAAACGAATTTCTATCAAATCAATAGAAGGAAGGATCCCTTACCTGATTTGAATTCCATCCTCCTTCAAATAGGATATGCTCTAAGTCCCTAGACTTCCCTATAATAACTGCAATGATTTTCTCCATCTTGCGAATTCCTACTTTGTTTGAAGTATATTACTTTGCTTATATATACATTATCTAAATCGATCTACTTTAAATAAAATCCAAAAATAAAGAAAGAGTAAATAAGAAAACAGAATATTCTGTCTCATAGTTCTGAAATAGAGTTCTTTATTTTTATAGTATTACTCCTCATTAGGCTGCATACATTAGTCATCCTATCTTAATTAGGTTCTAATTATAAATAGAATGGAAATCAAAAAGAAAGGGAGTCGGGATTCCATTGGATGAATCTTTAAAGAAGACAGGGCACAGAGGAAACAAAGGCTAAACTAAGTGCTTTGATTTGAGCAAAACGGATTCTTGTTTCACCGAGGAAAAGAGAGAAGTTCTGGATAAATTGACAACGCTGACTTGAATTGACTAATTCAGTTCCGCCTATTCCACATTAATGGGAGTACATTTATGTT